TAACCTAGATATCTAATTGAATGTCTAATTGAATGAGATTTCTTCTAGATATTCGATTTTTCTTGGATTAAACAAAAGAGAGTAATTACATGAGTTTCAAACTTTCATTTTCATATAATTAATATATTAATTAATATAATAAGTTTTATCTTTTCTCCTACCTTCAGAAAAAAAAGCCATGTCCACTGTTATTAGATATTAGAATTTTCTGAAAGGGAACTATCCCGCTTTCATATAAAAATTTATATAGAATCTTTGAAAAAGACTTTTTTTCATACTTCATAAAAAAGAAAAAGACTTACTGTCTTTAGGATCTGATGCTACACCGCTGCTCAATACCTTAGGGGATCCGCTCTATTACATAAGTAGATTCCTAAGATTTATCTCATATTATGTATTATGAGATAAATAAACAGCTCTTGTTGTATCGGTCCAAAACCTTTCCAATTGATCTTTACGGTGCTTCCTCTATCAATTAGATCTTTTTTTATCCATAGAAAAGAAAGTATTTAGGCATATCTAGTCTTCACGATCTATGAAGTTTATTTATTTGCTACAGCTGATAAAAAATCGTTTTGGACGATGCTTATGTAGAACGCCCTTTTTTTTTTGTTTCTAGTATTTCATTGACTAGCTTGTTCGTTCTTTTTTTCTATAGTGGAGATAGTCGCACGTAATGACAGATCACAGCCATATTATTAAAAGCTTGTGGTAAAAAGGGGTTTCGTTCTAATGCCCGAAAATAATATTCTAAAGCTTTGGTATGTTCCCCATTACTTGTGTGGATAAGGCCTATATTATAGAGTATATAACTTCGATCATAGGGGTCAATTTCTAGTCGCATAGCTTCATAATAATTCTGTAATGCTTCCGCATAATTTCCTTCAGATTGAGCCGACATCCGTTACGGTCGTCATTCGCTTTAACGAATTCTCCGTTTCAGAACCGTATGTGAGATTTTCATCTCATACGGCTCCTCCTTTAGGTGCATAATGAAAATAATATATGGAAAAATTTGATGTCATTATGAACTAAGCGGGGCTAATGTTTTTACAAGAAATCCCTAGCCAACCTTCTTGCAAAAGATCTTTTCTTACTACCAAGTGGGTTCATGCTAGATAAAAATAAAAAAGGAAACTCTAAAAATTTCTTTGTTCTCAACGCCCCTAAATTTCCAGGAATTAGTCACTTCAACAGTCTTCAATGGTTATACGGGTATCCAAAGTACGAACGAGATGGATGTTTATTGTTCCAACCATTTTAATAAGTTCCAATCCCAAAGAAGAAGAAGAAAGAAAAGGAATCATTTTGAAGAAAGTTTTCGTGTTGTTGATTTCTCGGCGTAGTGCTTCTTCCCCTATGCCTCCTATTCGTATATTGTATTAGTGTAGTAGGATTGATCTGTAATACGGGAACCATAGGTAAAAACCTTTTGCTCAATACTAGAATTAACAATTGAAGCATCTAAGGCTGCATTAATCGTGGATACATGACAGAAGGGATTGCTTTTTTTATATTATAAACTTCACCTTCAAAAGCGTAGATTTTTTTCAATACTCGTTTTTCTTTCTATTCCAAATCGGCGAGAAATAAAAAAAATAATGATAATCAAATCGCACCATCTCTGTAATAAGTAAATGCCTCTTTTTCTCCGGAAGTTGTCGGAATGACTCGTAATAAGATATCGGCTACAATTGTAAAGGTTTTATCAATAAAATTTCCATTTATACGCGATCTTGGCATAGGTAGTAATCCATTCTATAATTCTTTTTATTTCCCTTACCTTTTCTTTTGTGAGAAAATTTTCTCACAAACAAAGGAATTGTATAGTACGAACTAACATAAAAGCGGACTCGTTAAAATAAAAATGCTATCTACTTCCTATTTTTTCCGGTCAAAAAAGGTATCTATTAACCATAATCTAAAAAATCTAAAAAACATTGATGAATAACTCGCTATTCACCCAGGTACTCAGACATAATCCTGATGTCGGAGAGATGGCTGAGTGGTTGAAGGCGTAACATTGGAACTGTTATGTAGACTTTTGTTTACCGAGGGTTCGAATCCCTCTCTTTCCTTACTTTCAACTAATTCACCAATCTTACGTGATTGACCACAATGTATCAAATAAAATAAAAAAGAATAGATATAAAATCTACATTTCTTTGATATGGAAAATGCTGGGAAGAGCAAACAAGGGATCCAAACCTCCCTATCAATCTATGATACATGAATAGGAAAAAGATTCCCCGACAAAATCCCTTACCTTGTGCCTTTTTTTTTTAATAAAAAAAGGGGGCAAAGAGGAGTTGTCCGAACCCTTGTTTTTAGTTATTTTTTTTACTTAAGTTAGGTTTATTAAGTCTGTCGAGAGTAATATTCTACGACAAGCAATTCATTTATTTTTAAACCGACGCATTTCCTATCTATTATTTGATTTACTAACCCTTCATATTGGAATGTGTGAAGAGTCAGATGGTTTGGCAATTCCTCGGGGGCAGATGAATCAAGAAGATTTTGAACCAAAGTTCTAGAGTTTTGTTCATCCTTCACTGTAATAATATCTCGGGGTTTGCAGCGATAACTTGGTATATCAACTATACGACCATTAACTAAAATATGTCCATGGTTAACTAATTGGCGCGCTTGAGGAATAGTAAAAGCCATACCCAATCGAAAAAGGATGTTATCCAAACGCATTTCAAGTAATTGTAATAAAACTTGACCTGTTGACCCCTTGGCTTTTCCGGCGATACGAACATATTTAAGTAATTGGCGTTCTGTAAGACCATAATGAAAACGCAATTTTTGTTTTTCTTCTAAACGAATACGATATTGAGATTTTTTTACGGAGCGTGATTGGTTTCTAAGATCGCTTCCTGCCCTAGGCCTTTTACTAGTTAGTCCCGGTAAAGCCCCCAGACGGCGTATTTTTTTAAAACGAGGCCCTCGGTAACGTGACATAAAGACTCCTTTTTTATTGAAATTGTACAAAACTAAACAAAATTAAAACTGAACTAAATGATAATGATAAATGACGTGAAATCCACTCCAATAAACTATTGGAATACAAAGAGTCAGAAGATCTATTCTCTCAATATACAGATTTATTTTATTGTATATACAATATATATAAATCAAATAAATCACCAAAATTTTCCTTTATTTTCTTTGATTTATTTTGCAAAGATCTAACCCCCTTACCCAATATATATTCCTATATGGAAGTTTATATGACATAATATAAATGGCGTGGTAACTCTTGGAAAAAGGTGAAAGAAGTCTTTTCAATCTTCTTTGATTTTGAAAGTACATTAAAAATCATGTAAAAAAACGAAAAAATATGGAAAAGCCGGCTATCGGAATCGAACCGATGACCATCGCATTACAAATGCGATGCTCTAACCTCTGAGCTAAGCGGGCTCAAATAAAATAGCGCATGCATACAAATTCACTAAACTACTAGATCGTATCAATTAACCATTCTATTCATATTTTTCCTTATCTATTTAGAATTAAGAATCTTCTATATATTCTAGAACAGAATATAGCTCAAATAAATAGTGACTATCATTAAATAAATAAAACATAACCTTAATTAATTAATTAATTAATAGAATATAGCAATATATCCACTTTCTAATTTTGATTTCATTAGTTTATAAATAAGAAAATCTTAATTAGATCAGAAATCTTTTTTCTTTTTTTTTAAGTTAAATGATATCTGATTTGAAATTCTTTTTTTTTGTTCTAACCTCATGCTATTATTATTATTTGATACTTTTTGTCTTTTTATTTCTAATATTTTAGAATTATTCGAATTTCAAATCTACGAAGTAGACTTATAATCTTTTTCCATTGCACATTGTAGAATTCTAAGTTTCAATAATAATCCTAAATTTCTTTTCATGGAAGTAAAAAAAAAAGAATTGACCGTTCGACTATTTCTTCAAATTTAAGACAAAGATGAGAAAAGGAAGAACATATATATGTTATATAATATCTAACCATATTGAATTGCAAATACAAAAATGATAGAATATTTGTTGATTAGACTAAATCAATATGGATGGGGCTCAAAAAAAATGAAAGAAGATACCAAAGAAAAAAAAGAAGTATCTATATGTAATGAATTCCAAGGTTTCGGCATAAGAAAAAGCGGAAAGACATCATAATGAGATGCTAATCTCAAAGCAAAAAAGGGGATATGGCGGAATTGGTAGACGCTACGGACTTAATCGGATTGAGCCTTGGTATGGAAACCTACTAAGTGATAACTTTCAAATTCAGAGAAACCCTGGAATTAACAATGGGCAATCCTGAGCCAAATCCTGGTTTACGCGAACAAACCTGAGTTTAGAAATATAAAGCGAGAAAAAAGGGATAGGTGCAGAGACTCAATGGAAGCTGTTCTAACAAATGGAGTTCACTACCTTGTGTTGATCAAATGATTAACTTCATAGTCTGATAGATCCTTGGTGGAACTTATTAATCGGACGAGAATAAAGATAGAGTCCCATTCTACATGTCAATACTGACAACAATGAAATTTATAGTAAGATGAAAATCCGTTGACTTTTTAAATCGTGAGGGTTCAAGTCCCTCTATCCCCAACCCTACTCCCCAAAAAAGTATGTTTGACACCTTACCTTTTTTTTAGTTATTCAAGAATCCATTATCTTTTTTCATTCATCCTACGCTTTTACAAACTATAATTTGTTTTCTTATTATCTTGTGGGATATATAATACACCTACAAACGAGAAAGAAATATCGATTTGAATTATTTAGAATCTATATAATTTTTAATTTTAAAACTGAGAAAGTCTTCTTTTCGCAGATCCAAGAAATTCCCGGTCCAAAACTTTTTTCATTTACTACTTTTGCGTTTCTTTTAATTGACATAGACCTAAGTCATCTAGTAAAATGAGGATGATACTTCGGTAATGGCCGGGATAGCTCAGTTGGTAGAGCAGAGGACTGAAAATCCTCGTGTCACCAGTTCAAATCTGGTTCTTGGCATAGGATTTTTAAATTTTGAGAAGTTTCTATTCTTCAAATGAAACGTATCTTTAGGAAAAAAAGTGCAATAATCCCTTACCCTCTCTCTTTTTTTGTTCATGTTGTGGATCCATCCGTTGAAAAAGAATGTATAATACTTTATACATATTCGAAGGGAAAGGTTAAATGAGTTCTGTTTGAAAAAATAAAACAAAACAAGTAAAAAAAAGGTCTATATCTATAGTTGAAGGGCAAAAATACCCCAAGATTCATTAGATACAATAGAAATCCAATTGTACCCCCTGCTTTACGATCTTATTTATTCATTCCCAGTTATGTGACTAAAGTTTACTAAGTTATGTGCGCGATACAAAGTTCATAATGCAGAACTCTTTTTTTTTAGTTCATCCTATTGGCTCGGCTTTTACGAAAAAAAAGAAAGGTATCTTTCAAATTGGAGACCAAGCTATCTATAATAATATGAATGAGACCTCAATTCTTCTGTTTGTTTGATCTAAAAAAGAATCGAATTCAAAATAAATATTCCGTGAAGGTCTGTAGTTGTAGAAGCTAAAACTCATTTTTTATCATTCAATAAGCATCTTGTAGTTCATAAAAATTGGGGGCAATATAATCCTTACGTAAAGGCCACCCTATCCAACTTTCGGGCATTAAGATCCGTTTCAGTCGTGGATGGCTATCATAAGTGATTCCTAACATATCATAAGATTCCCGTTCTTGAAAATCCGTACTTTTACAAACCCAGAAAACAGATGGAATTCTAGGATTACTCCTGTGAGTAAATACTTTTATGCATACTTCTTCCGCTTGATTGACACCATATTCTATTCTCGTAAGATGATACACACTGGCTAAGAGGCCACCTGGTGCCACATCATAGGCACATTGCGAACGTAAATAATTGTAACCATATACATATAAAATTACAGCAATACAATAGAATGCCAATCTTCGGGCTTGATTTGTAAAGTCTCTATTCCTTGGTAATCGAAGCCCAACGATCTATGAAACAGCCCCCGTTTGGCTAGCCAAACGGACAAGGTGCCCTGCATCTTTTTTATTTCCCCCACACCTTTTTTATATAAAAAAAGTATTTCACATTTACCATGAGTTCTAATTTATGAAGATTTTTTTCTGATTCTCTAAAATCCTCCCTAATTCACTAATTCGTGGGAAGATACTGGACTCTTGTATTTAAAAAAAGTTTCAGTAGAGATCTCTGAAATATATTATGGTGGATAGAGTAATTCTTGATCATAATTTCCAGTATGCGTACTGCGTACAACAAAAAACTTGTGATTGGTAGTAAAACACCGATTACCCTGTTGAGGTCTAATTTGATCCTTATAAATTTCTCTAGCTATTTTCTTACGAAGCTTTGTTATAGCGTCTATAACAGCCTCCGGTTTAGGTGGACAACCCGGCAAATCGACATCTAGAGGAATTAGCTTATCAACTCCTCGAACAGTACTATAAGAATCGGTACTGAACATCCCCCTGTAATTGTACACGCTCCCATAGCAATAACATACTTTGGTTCAGGCATTTGTTCATATAATCTCACTAAAGAAGCGGCCCATAGGCTGGAAAGTCTTGACCAATTTGAAAGATCATTGAACGTAGTTGAAATAACTGAATTTTTTGTTGTTCGATCCAGTACGGGAAACTTAATGGAATTCATAATTGTTTCAATGGTTTTTTTTACTTTTTTTTATTGTTATTGTACAAGTATTCAGGAAACGAACTAAGACCATTCCAATGCTCCTTTTCGCCATGCATAAATTAAACCAAGAATTAGGATAAGCACGAAAATGAAAGCTTCTCTAAAAGCAGATACTCCCAGTATCTCGAAACTCATTGCCCACGGATAAAGAAAAACGGTTTCAACATCAAAAACAACAAAAACAAGAGCAAACATATAATAACGAATTCTAAATTGTAACCAAGCATCCCCGATTGGTTCTATACCTGATTCATAACTAGAAAGTTTCTCTGGCCCCTTCCTAATTGGAGATAAAACTCCGGAAATTAGAAATGCCAAAACAGGAATAGCACTTGATATTATTAAAAATGCCCAGAAAATCTCATATTCGTAAAGCAGAAACCTAGACGAACTCCTGTGAATGTGGAAAAAATACCCGCTTAGTCAATTCCAATCGGAGTGGATTGGGCAAGGGATATAGAACTCTTGAGTCAAAATAAAAATTCAGGTTAATCGAATCATTTATTTGCGTTTGGTTGCTGTGGTAGATGTCTCATTTTAAGATTTATTGATTGTAATCTTAATTTTCAGTACACTTATTACTTAATATTTCTATGTTTCTATTACTATTCTATTACTAATAGTTATTAATCATAATAATATAATATTATTATGATTAATAACTAGTAATTTTTTTTTATTTCTGTTTATGAAATTTTGTTTATGTTTTCTTTCTAAAAAAATAAAACATAGATAAATAAATAAAACATAGAAAAA